GGATGGATGGATATAGAAATCGTTGGTACATAAAGCCACGATCCAATAAAATCTTATTCAATTTAGGAATCAAAGAAATCAAAGAAAGATATTGAAAATGGCTTTTTCTAAATTTTATCCCAAATAAAAAAAATGGCTTTTTCTGTTGCTATTTGGGATAAAAGTTTCCCCCTTTCTAGAAAGATGAAGGAAGATAATAGAAAATTTATTCCTGTGGATTAGCTAGGGACACAAAGATTTAATGATTTAATCGGAAATATCGACAAATTCATGCGAAAGAACTAAAAAAAAGGTCAACTGTTCCAATTTAATCTCTATCAAATTTTAATATCAGAATAGCGGATATAGTCATGATTCAATAGGTCAAGTCCACTTACTTTTTAATTTGTTGATTTCGAATCTTGTCATTCCAATGGATTTGATTGAAATAATTAAAAAAATAATATAAAATAGGAATATTGGGTGATTCAAGAGATGACTTATCTTAGAATTATTCATTATCATTATAATGAATAAAAATAATGAATAAAAGTTCAACTTTCTTTTATAACTAGTATAGTATAACTTATTATACAGTTGCTTACTTTTTATTTTACTTTAAAAACATCAACAAACAATATTTCTATTTTAAATTATTTAAATTTAAATAGGCTGGAGTTTTATGAAAAAACGCAAAAGCCCCTTATCGGATTTGAACCGATGACTTACGCCTTACCATGGCGTTACTCTACCACTGAGTTAAAAGGGCCTTTTCTAGTCAATTCTTGACTAAGTCATTGTGCATATACATAGAAGCTATATCTATGTACATATATATATTACATATATTAAGTTATTATATACAATACATAGTATATACAATAGAGAAGTAGACTGATAACGACGAGTGGAATGCGGTGTAAAATGGGGTTTATTTAACTTCATTATTTTTTTTTTCGACTCGATAAATCATTTCCTGAAAGGATCCTTTCTGTTTTCTATAGAAATAATATAGAAAATAATAAATAGATATATAGACTAAACTAAAAATTCGAATGGATTTTTTGATATATTTTTTTTTTTATTGAATATCGAATCGTTAGAATGATTCCTAAATTGATTGAAATGACAAAAAAAATATCAAAAACTATATGGAATCCTGTAAGACCGAAAGAACCTTTGAATCTAATAGATTATATTGACAATTTCAAGAAACTGTTCATACTATGTTCATAGTATGATGGCAGTTGAGCACGTATGCCCCCATCGTCTAGCGGTTCAGGACATCTCTCTTTCAAGGAGGCAGCGGGGATTCGACTTCCCCTGGGGGTAGGGTACTACAAAAGGAAGTTGATCATGGATTATCAATAAGCCTAAAATTGAATTGATTCTTCCTGGGTCGATGCCCGAGCGGTTAATGGGGACGGACTGTAAATTCGTTGGCAATATGTCTACGCTGGTTCAAATCCAGCTCGGCCCAATAATTGGTTCATCCACTATGAGATGAAGATATTTGTTTTCCAGAAACGGATGATACGCGAAATAAAAGAATCCATTTTGAAATAAGGAAAAATTACTAATAATTCGTGTTGTTCTCACTAAAGTGCATATTCATGTGGATATCAATATACCCCTCGCGTTTCTGTTACAACCCAAAAGAGAAACTAATCCGAAAAAAGATATTGTATACCTTAGTTCCCTGGGATTGTAGTTCAATTGGTCAGAGCACCGCCCTGTCAAGGCGGAAGCTGCGGGTTCGAGCCCCGTCAGTCCCGACGGATCCAAAAACCAAAAAATATATCAATATAATCCTTCCACTAAGATCTTATTTCGATTTAGGGTTTTGAGAAATACCATATTTTCAATTGTAAATGGAATTTGTTTCTTGTAGAATACACCGTTATTTTTTGATTTCAAATTTGATAGAATATTATATTCGATTTTTTGTATCGGGGCTCATCTTTTTCACACTTTTCTTTTCTTAGTGTTGCAAGATAAAGTAAATTATTAAAAAAAATGAAAAAGAAAGGATTTTAAAACTTAACCCCTTTCCCCTTTTTATCCATTTTACTTCTATCTGTTATTTATTGTTTTGTGGCTTTTGTAACCAATCGAAGTATAAAAGGAAAAGGGGTTAGATGGGACTTCATCAGATCCTTGATTGTAGAAGGAAAACGGTAAGTTATGGAAAAAAAGAAAAAAAAAAAGAATGATAAATAAATTAGATCAGGAATTCTTTTTTTTTTTGATTCAGTATGGATAAAAGATCTTCCTATGTTATACTATTCAATTCGCGACGGCAAATTGATATGATAGCTCAGATATTGTTATTCATGATATTAATCTGATTCAATATCATCAAGATATAATTCTTCCCATTGAATTTCCAGGCGAAAGTTTTATCATCTCTATGGGATTAAATCCCGAGTTATTGTGAAGTAAAAAAACGATGAGATTATGGAAGTAAATATTCTCGCATTTATTGCTACTGCACTCTTCATTCTAGTTCCTACTGCTTTTTTACTTATTATCTATGTAAAAACGGTCAGCCAAAATGATTAATTTGAATGAAATTTGACTTCTTAGTTCTTTATCAATTATCAATGATTGAAAAATGAAAAGAAAAACGGATTCCAATTTCGTTTCTTAAATGAAATGCGCAGGCTAAACTCAGCAGTATTTGATGAGATTTGATAGTATGGTAGAAAGATTCCGATATTTCTTTCTACCATACTATCTATTAGAGTCTAGTAGATTAGTGTTTTTTTGTAGTGTAGAAAGTTGTACTATAAAAACTATAAAAGGATACATACTAAATTTAATATAGCTTAATCTATAATATGTATCTTTATATATGTGATGTACATAGCGACTCTAATTCTATTTTTTTGCTACATCTATTTGATCGATTTGTATTAATTCGGATCAATCCGAAATAATCAAAAAGATACTCTTATTTTCATTTTTCTATTTCGAATTCCTAGATTTCGGATTATTTCAAATCGAAATCATCCCAGTATCAAACAAAAGAATCAAAGAAAGAAAAATGGTATGGGTATGCTATATATATATATATATTTTAAAATAATAAAAAAAAAATCAAATAAAAAAAAAACTAACTTAGTAATCTTTTTTTAGCATTCCCAAGAAGTAAAGTAATTGAATTAATTAACTGTTGATAAATGGTCCAAAGAGTTCTATGGTATGGCAGCTTCGTCGAATTTCGAAAAGAAATAGTAAACCTCATCAATTTGTCATACTTAAACCATGATATGAAATGAGTCAATAAAACAAAAATCGAGTTTCGAAAATAATAAAACAAGTGGTAAGTAACCAATATGCAACTCGTCGAAGTCAAGATATTATTATGTGTCTATCTTGTTGAACAACCATTATGTCTATATTCTTTCCTCTAGAAAGTATGTGTCCGCTTAATATTAATAAAGGAACGGAACAGCTTTCTCTTCGATTTAGATAAACAGGAAAACAAAAGAAAAGGGGTCTATTGTTCCCCATTGTCCCTATATAATTTATAATTTGGATAAGAGTTTGTTCGGCGAAATAAAATAAGAAGTTAGGAAAAATTCGTTTGAAATAAATTTCTTATCATCTATATCTCTTTTCAAATTATAAACATGAGCAAAATACCTCTTTGATTGACCTTATTATCTTTAAAAACACTTTGTGGAATGATCTATAAAACAATTGATACAATTAGATTCCTCAAGTCAAAACTCAATTCGTAAGTAAGTAGTATTTCTAGAGTCCACTTCTTCCCCATACTACAAGTGAAAGGGAAAATGTAAAGACTACCATTAAAGCAGCCCAAGCGAGACTTACAATATCCATGTGAATTATGTCCTCTATCTCTATGAATATGAAGGAATTATTCTATTATTGTTCACTAATAATAGTGAAATCAATAGTACAGAGTCAAAAAAGGATTCTTATTTCATACTATATAATTTAATGAACTAATCCAATAAATCCACATATATATAACAAATTACTATACGATTTCTAACAGTCTATTCCACTTTTGATCAATGGGAAAAGAAGCTCATTTTGAACTTTTTCTAAAAAAAAGCCAATTATCCAATCGAATATTAATCGAATACCCGAGTACTCAGAGACTCTTTTAAATTTGTATACAAAATAGATTCAGTTTTTCCACAATTACTAGTTAACTTACTAATATCACCTCCAGCTGAATTCAAGGAATCGATAAGTCTTGATAGACCTTCCACTACTTGCTAATATCTTTCCTTGAATCCTAGACACAAACAAGGATTTTCCTTTTTGAGAACCCCAGATGTTGAGAATTAATTAAGTACGTATCAAGAGACCTCTGCCTCTCCTTCGACTGGGAAATAATTCGGTGAGTTATATTCTAGGTTATATCAGTCAATAAGGGATTTCGAGTCTTTTGGTTTTGTTAATGACAATCAGGCGACACCCAGATTTGAACTGGGGAAAAAGGATTTGCAGTCCTCCGCCTTACCACTCGGCCATGTCGCCAAAACTATCCAAAATAGATGCAAAATTTACCTCTGTTGGATGGGTTACTTAACTTCTTTTATTTTTTTATTTATTGTACTTTCATTTTGAATCACTTTTCTTTAAATTCCCTCCTACTAAAAGAAATCTTTTTTTTTTTTATTGAATCCATACTTTGTAAAATATATAGAAATTTTCAGTCACAAAAGTCAAAATTCATGCTAAATTGGAACCATTAACTATTGACTTGACTGCGAGTTCATGAACAATTCTTAGATTTTTTTTTGATTTCAAATTCTATAATTTCCTATTATTTTCCTATATCCAATCCAAATGATAACTAATTAGTATTGTTTCTTTTCAATATTGTTTCTTTTCAATAAAAAAATCTTTATTTCTATTTTTCTTTTTCTCAATGGTAATTATAACAACAATTATGAGTATATGTAAACCCCGGAACCAGAACAGAAATTACACAGATAATCAAGTATCTTCTATATGATATATAGATATCTGCGTGTGTT